GTTTATTCGACCTAATCGTACCACGTAATACTTTAAAAAGTGTTCTGAGTGAGTTATTTAAGCTCCACGCCTTTTTCCGTTGAATTCAAATTCAATTAAGTAGAGCGTACTAAGGTCAATTATTTTATTTGTAGCAAACAAGTAGTTAGCTTGTCGGAATTAAAGTAAATAAGAATGGAATTTTCTTTGGTTGGTGACCTAAGATCTAATTGTAGAAAGAAGCAAAAGTTGCGGATAACTTTTTTTTACCTAGATTTCCGATTACTAATTAAGAAGTCTTTATGAAGAAGATAAAAGCGTGAGTTCTTCCTTTCGTGAAATTAGGCAAATAAAATGAATTTCGCCTTACGTAGATAATCAAATATAGAAAAGATAGATATATAGTTATAGTTTTTTATCTTTCTGCATTGCCCGAAAATCTCATTTTCACTAAAAATCCCGGTTGTGTCGCATTCTAGCAAATCTTTCGATAATTTGTAAGAAACCTTTTCAAATTAGAAGACAAGAACAAAACACAAAGAAATTAAGAAAAATAATATAATCAAAGTTTATTATCATACGTATCTTTCGTGTAGAAAGATGAATAAGTTCATTTATTTAGTTCTACATTCCTTGGACTTAGTCTATATACTCACTTAGATATATAGATATTTATTTCTTCTAATTTTCAAATTCAATTTATTAATATTTATTAATAAAGACCAATTCATAATAATTACAATTTTGAATTATAATTATTATAAAATATGATATAAAAAAATAATAACAGGTGCAAATAGTAAATCGAGGTACCCCATTTTATGACAACTTTCACTTTTCCCTCTATTTTTGTGCCTTTAGTAGGCCTAGTATTTCCGGCAATTGCAATGGCTTCTTTATTTCTTTATGTTCAAAAAAACAAGATTGTTTAGATCTGAGGGGACCCAATCTCATCCGTTTTTTTTGAACTTCTACTTGCTAGCATAACACAGAGATTTATTTCTTTCGGGAAATGGAAATATGGTATGACATGTGATTTCTAAAGGAAAAAGCTATTATGCCTGCAGAAAATGATCTATGGGTAAATAAATTCCATCTAGTTTCAAATAGAGCAGGATCGTTGGATACCTAAAGTTGGTGGATCTATCTGTATATCAATATGTATATTGGGATCAAGGGTATGTTATTAGTTTAGATCTAACCAATTTGATAAATTACTCCTAAGGGTTCACATCAACTAGCACTAGTTTGATGTGAACTAGTGCTAGTTTGATGAAAGTTCCTTCGGAAACAAAAAAAGTCAAAATAATTTGGGGTATTCTCTCAATTCCAATAAAATGAAATCGGATCAAGTATGAGTTGGCGATCAGAACATATATGGATAGAACTTATAACGGGGTCTCGAAAACTAAGTAATTTTTGCTGGGCCCTTATCGTTTTTTTAGGTTCAGTAGGATTTTTATTGGTTGGAACTTCCAGTTATCTTGGTAGAAATTTGATATCTTTTGTTCCGGCTCAGCAAATTGTTTTTTTTCCACAAGGGCTCGTGATGTCTTTCTACGGGATCGCAGGTCTCTTTATTAGTTCCTATTTGTGGTGCACAATTTCCTGGAATGTAGGTAGTGGTTATGATCGATTCGATAGAAAGGAAGGAATAGTGTGTATTTTTCGTTGGGGATTTCCTGGAAAAAATCGTCGCATATTCCTCCGATTCCGTATAAAAGATATTCAGTCCGTTAGAATAGAAGTTAAAGAGGGTATTTATAATCGTCGTATCCTTTATATGGACATCAGAGGCCGGGGAGCTATTCCGTTGACCCGTACTGATGAGAATTTGACTTCACGAGAAATTGAACAAAAAGCCGCGGAATTGGCCTATTTTTTGCGCGTACCAATTGAAGTCTTTTGAGAAAAGGAAATGGGCTTAAGAATGAATGCTTTCTCAGCAGGAGGGAAAAAATGCAAGAATCCTTTTTCTTCTATAACAGAATTTAACTGAAGTTTCGTCAAAACGTTCATTCGAGCCAAAGCCGATGTATATGGAACAACCATAAAACAAAACTCCCTCTTTTGTGGTTTTTTATGCGTATCCAAATCCATGCAACTCAACTCAAACAAGTAACAAATTGAACTACTAGATTCATCGGATATATCAAACGATTTCGAAAGAAATAAATTGATCTTTTTTCAATATTTGTTGGAATTGATACTTTAGATGCAGATAAATCCTATCGTGTAAATTATTTCTGTCAATCGATCCTTTATTTATCCTTTCTTTTGTGTTCCATTACTAATACTAACCAATAATGGGTTTTCTTAATAATGATAACTGGCCCATTTCTGTCTTGTTTTACCACTCATTTTTTTATTATTTCTTGATTCGAATTCGAAGTGGAGTCTTAGTCTATTTTTTTATTCTTTCTAGATTCACACAAAATCACAAATAAAATAGATTCATAGGTTTGATACCTTGTCTAGAACTCACGGGTAAAAGAAAAGAAATATTTGATCACATAGAGTCGACGAATGAAGTGGGTTAATTAATAATTCACAGACGAAAAATGGAAAAAAAGAAAGCATTCATTCCTCTTTTGTATCTTGCATCTATAGTGTTTTTGTCCTGTTGGATTTCTCTCTCATCCTTTACTAAAAGTATAGAATCTTGGGTTACTAATTGGTCGACTACTGATCAATCCGAAATCTTTTTGAATGATATTCAAGAAAAAAGTATTTTAGAAAAGTTCATAGAATTAGAGGAAATCCTCTTCTTGGACGAACTGATCAAGGAATACTCGGAGATACATCTACAAAAGCTTCCTATAGGAATCCACAAAGAAACGATCCAATTAATCAAGATACACAATGAGGATCGTATCCATATGATTTTGCACTTCTCGACAAATATAATCTGTTTTGCTATTCTAAGCGGCTATTCTATTTTAGGTAATGAAGAACTTGTTATTCTTAACTCTTGGGCTCAGGAATTCCTATATAACGTAAGCGATACAGTAAAAGCTTTTTCGATTCTTTTATTAACGGATTTATGTATCGGATTTCATTCACCCCACGGTTGGGAACTAATGATTGGTTCTGTCTACAAGGATTTTGGATTTGTTCATAATGATCAAATCATATCTGGTCTTGTTTCCACTTTTCCAGTTATTCTCGATACTATTTTAAAATATTGGATTTTCCGTTATTTAAATCGTGTATCTCCGTCACTTGTAGTTATTTATCATTCAATGAATGATTGATAAATGATCCACCGATATAAATCTAATCAAATTAGAATGTTTCTTAATGTGTAGTTCTACATAAGCATTAAAAACTTTCTACCCGGGGGATTTTCATCCTATAGCATTCCAGTAAAATGATTCCAGTAAATAGCAGAATCGTGGATAGGGAACTATACGAGCGACCTACCCAATTTATTGTAGAAATTTTCGGATCAATGATTAGACCATGCAAACTAGAAATACTTTTTCTCGGATAAAGGAACAGATTACTCGATCTATTTCCGTATCGCTCATGATATATATCATGACTCGAACATCAATTTCAAGTGCATATCCCATTTTTGCGCAGCAGGGTTATGAAAATCCACGAGAAGCGACTGGGCGTATTGTATGTGCCAATTGCCATTTAGCCAATAAGCCCGTCGATATTGAGGTTCCACAAGCGATACTTCCTGATACTGTATTTGAAGCAGTTGTTCGAATTCCTTATGATAAGCAAGTGAAACAAGTTCTTGCTAATGGTAAGAAAGGGGGTTTGAATGTGGGGGCTGTTCTTATTTTACCGGAGGGATTTGAATTAGCTCCTTCCGATCGTATTTCTCCCAAGATGAAAGAAAAGATAGGCAATTTGTCTTTTCAGAGCTACCGCCCTAATCAAAAAAATATTCTTGTGATAGGGCCTGTCCCTGGTCAGAAATATAGCGAAATCACCTTTCCCATTCTTTCCCCCGACCCCGCTACTAAGAAGGATGTTCACTTCTTAAAATATCCTATGTACGTAGGGGGAAATAGGGGAAGGGGTCAGATTTATCCCGACGGAAGCAAGAGTAACAATACAGTTTATAATGCTACAGGGGCGGGTATAGTAAGTAAAATCATACGAAAAGAAAAAGGGGGATATGAAATATCCATAACAGATCCGTCGGATGGAGGTCAAGTGGTTGATATTATCCCTCCTGGACCAGAACTTCTTGTTTCTGAAGGTGAATCCATCAGATTTGATCAACCATTAACGAGTAATCCTAATGTGGGTGGATTTGGTCAGGGAGATGCAGAAATAGTACTTCAAGATCCATTGCGCGTCCAGGGTCTTTTATTCTTCTTGGCATCTGTTAGTTTGGCACAAATCTTTTTGGTTCTTAAAAAGAAACAGTTCGAGAAGGTTCAATTGGCCGAAATGAATTTCTAGACTCGCCGATTTATCGACATCAAGTTCGTAAAAAGAAACAAATTATTGTTGTCGATTATGTATCATCAAAAAAAACTGAAATTCTGAAAAACCTTTTATTTACTTGTTCTTGTTTATACTCTTTTTCTACGAGCTTCGCGGGGAAGCTCTTGTACCGCATTCCTAGTCATATCATATATAGGTAGATCTTTTTTGGAGGAGACTATTTTATTTGACTTTACCACCGCTTTCTTTGTTTTTTTTTAGTCAAATTGAATTGGTACGACTATGTTACTATTGCCGGATTTCAATTATCAATCTTATTCTATTTGAAATAGAATAAGATTGGGATAGATAGTCGCATAAGTAAGCGCGGAACTATAAATTTTATTATAAATGTGGGGCAACAAATAATTCTAGGAGGGATTATTTGTCTTCCTATTCTTCGACACAAGAAAGAGGTGTAGAAAATTCCCCTTCTTGTGTCGAAAGAGTAATGATTTTTGATCCTGTTCGTCAAAAATTTCTAGTCTTGGTGTCGGTTTTCAGATGTATCAGAACTTCCTTTTTTATTTATTACGTACAATAAATATTAAATTGAAAGTAGTGGACAAACA